GTTCATGTAGCTTAATTAAAGCATAACACTGAAGCTGTTAAGATGGTCCCTAAAAAGCCCCGTGAGCACAAAGGTTTGGTCCTGACTTTTCTGCCAGCTCTAGCTAAGCTTACACATGCAAGTATCCGCATCCCCGTGAGAATGCCCTGTAGTTCCCTACCCGAGAACAAGGAGCTGGTATCAGGCACATCCAATCTAGCCCACGACACCTTGCTAAGCCACACCCTCAAGGGTACTCAGCAGTGATAAACATTGATATACATATAAGTGTAAACTTGACTCAGCCAAAGCTAAAACAGGGCCGGTAAAACTCGTGCCAGCCACCGCGGTTATACGGGAGGCCCAAGTTGCTAGGAGTCGGCGTAAAGGGTGGTTAAGAACAAAACTAAAATTAAAGTCGAACATCTTCCGAGCTGTTATACGCATCCGAAGGTAAGAAGCTCAAATGCGAAAGTAGCTTTATATCTTCTGAATCCACGAAAGCTGAGATACAAACTGGGATTAGATACCCCACTATGCTTAGCCATAAACATTGACAGTTTATTACATTTTCTGTCCGCCTGGGTACTACAAGCATTAGCTCAAAACCCAAAGGACTTGGCGGTGCTTTAGACCCACCTAGAGGAGCCTGTTCTAGAACCGATAACCCCCGTTCAACCTCACCCTTCCTTGCCTCTCCCGCCTATATACCACCGTCGTCCAGCTTACCCTGTGAAGGGTAAAAAGTAAGCAAAGCTGGCATCACCCAGTACGTCAGGTCGAGGTGTAGCGAATGGAAGGGAAGAAATGGGCTACATTCCCTTGTCCCCAGGGAACCACGAATAGTGCACTGAAAACATGTACTTAAAGGAGGATTTAGCAGTAAGTAGTAATTTAGAGCATTCTACTGAAACTGGCTCTTAAGCGCGCACACACCGCCCGTCACTCTCCCCGAGACTTTAAATTCACATTAACTAAAATATTAAGATTGCAGAGGGGAGGCAAGTCGTAACATGGTAAGTGTACCGGAAGGTGCACTTGGTAAACCAACGCATAGCTCAACTAGAACAGCATCTCCCTTACACTGAGAAGATATCCGTGCAAATCGGATTGCCTTGAAGCCCATCAGCTAGCCCCCCAACAAAAAACAACACACCCCCATTAATTAACCCCTAATGCACTTACATCTAATTAAACAAATCATTTTCCCACCCAAGTATGGGCGACAGAAAAGGAACTAGGAGCAACAGAGAAAGTACCGCAAGGGAACGCTGAAAGAGAAATGAAATAACCCAGTAAAGCCTAAAAAAGCAGAGATTTACGCTCGTACCTTTTGCATCATGATTTAGCTAGTAAACCCAAGCAAAGAGAACTTTAGTTTGACCCCCCGAAACTAAGTGAGCTACTCCAAGACAGCCTGATTTAGGGCAAACCCGTCTCTGTGGCAAAAGAGTGGGAAGAGCTTCGAGTAGAGGTGACAAATCTACCGAACTTAGTAATAGCTGGTTGTTTGAAAAATGGATAGGAGTTCAGCCTTTTAGCTTCTCACCTCAGCACCTCGTTTATACTTCAATTAGACTCCGAGAAACTAAAAGAGTTAATCTAAGGGGGTACAGCCCCTCAGATAAAGGACACAACCTTCATAGCAGGGTAAAGATCATATTTAACCTAAGGTAAAAATATCCCGGTGGGCCTAAAAGCAGCCATCCATTAAGAAAGCGTTAAAGCTCGAATATATCTAACCTTCCATCGATCCTGATAACATAATCTCATCCCCCTTCTAATATCAAACTATCCACTGCAAACAGTGGAGAAATTATGCTAATATGAGTAATAAGAGGAACTAGATCCTCTCCATGCACAAGTGTAATTCGGAACGGACCAACCACCGAACTTTAACGTCCCCAAACAAAGAGGGGATTGGATTACAAAAAAGATGACTAGAAAAATATCCAACACAAACCCGTTAACCCTACACTGGTGTGCTACAAAGGAAAGACTAAAAGGAGGGGAAGGAACTCGGCAAACACTTAAAGCCTCGCCTGTTTACCAAAAACATCGCCTCTTGCAAATAAATGAATAAGAGGTCCCGCCTGCCCTGTGACTATAAGTTTAACGGCCGCGGTATTTTGACCGTGCGAAGGTAGCGCAATCACTTGTCTTTTAATTGAAGACCTGTATGAATGGCACCACGAGGGCTTAGCTGTCTCCCTCTCCCAGTCAATGAAATTGATTTCCCCGTGCAGAAGCGGGGATAAAAACATAAGACGAGAAGACCCTATGGAGCTTAAGACGCCAGGACAGCTCATGTTAAACACTCCAAGATAAAGGAAATAAACTAAATGAAACCCTGCCCTAGTGTCTTTGGTTGGGGCGACCACGGGGAAAAACTTAACCCCCATGTGGAATAGGAATACTATTTTCCCAGACTCAAGAGCTCCCGCTCTAATAAACAGAACTTCTGACCAAAAGGATCCGGCAATGCCGATCAACGGACCGAGTTACCCTAGGGATAACAGCGCAATCCTCTTAAAGAGTCCCTATCGACAAGAGGGTTTACGACCTCGATGTTGGATCAGGACATCCTAATGGTGCAGCCGCTATTAAGGGTTCGTTTGTTCAACGATTAAAGTCCTACGTGATCTGAGTTCAGACCGGAGTAATCCAGGTCAGTTTCTATCTATGAAGATGATCTTTTCTAGTACGAAAGGACCGGAAAGAAAGGGCCCCTATCTAATGATACGCCCTACCACTACTTACTGAAGACAACTAAAGTAAGCAAAGAGGCGCACGTCTTTGCCTAAGAGAATGGCCAATTAAGGTGGCAGAGCCTGGAATTGCAAAAGACCTAAGCCCTTTATACAGAGGTTCAAATCCTCTCCTTAATAATGCTGTCTGCGCTGTTTACTCACCTGATTAGCCCCCTAACCCTCATTGTTCCGGTCCTTCTAGCCGTTGCCTTCCTAACCCTTCTTGAACGAAAAGTCCTAGGTTATATACAACACCGAAAAGGTCCCAACATTGTAGGTCCCTATGGCCTTCTTCAACCTATTGCTGATGGTGTAAAACTTTTTATTAAAGAGCCCGTACGACCATCAACCTCCTCCCCCGTTCTTTTCCTGCTCGCTCCAATTCTCGCCCTCACACTTGCCCTGACCCTATGAGCCCCAATACCACTCCCCTACCCCGTTATTGACCTTAATCTAGGAATCCTTTTCATCTTAGCCCTCTCCAGCCTTGCAGTCTATTCCATCCTCGGATCAGGCTGAGCATCCAATTCAAAATATGCCCTCATCGGGGCCTTACGGGCCGTCGCCCAAACTATTTCTTATGAGGTAAGCCTAGGACTTATTCTTCTATCAGCAATTATCTTTACTGGAGGCTTTACCCTCCAAATTTTTAACGTTGCTCAAGAAAGTATTTGACTTATTCTCCCAGCATGACCCCTAGCTGCAATATGATACGTCTCCACACTAGCAGAAACTAACCGTGCCCCCTTTGACCTCACTGAAGGCGAGTCAGAACTTGTTTCTGGCTTCAACGTTGAATATGCAGGAGGCCCATTTGCCCTATTCTTCTTGGCCGAATACGCTAATATTCTCCTCATAAATACGCTCTCTGCCACCCTATTCCTAGGGGCTACACATATCCCTGCATTTCCCGAGCTAACCGCAACAAATCTTATGTTTAAAACCGCACTGCTGTCAGTAGTATTCCTATGGGTACGAGCTTCTTACCCTCGATTCCGATACGACCAACTAATACACTTAACCTGAAAAAACTTCCTCCCTTTAACCCTAGCCCTAGTCATCTGACACCTCTCCCTTCCCATTGCACTCGCAGGCCTTCCCCCTCATCTTTAATTATGGAGCTGTGCCTGAAGTAAAGGGCCACTTTGATAGAGTGAATTATGGAGGTTAAATTCCTCCCAACTCCTTAGAAAGAAGGGATTTGAACCCTACCTGGGGAGATCAAAACTCCCAGTGCTTCCACTACACCACTTCCTAGTCAAGTCAGCTAAATTAAGCTTTTGGGCCCATACCCCAAAAATGTGGGTTGAAATCCTTCCTTTACTAATGAGCCCCTTCATCTTAGCCACTCTGCTTTTCGCACTCGGCCTAGGAACCACAGTTACATTTGCAAGCTCCCACTGATTACTCGCCTGAATGGGCCTTGAAATTAATACTCTTGCCATCCTCCCTTTAATAGCCCAACACCACCACCCCCGAGCAGTTGAAGCAACTACCAAATATTTTATTACTCAAGCTACAGCCGCCGCCATGCTTTTGTTTGCAAGTGCCACAAATGCCTGGCTTACAGGGCAATGAGACATCCAACTAGTAACACACCCCCTCCCTATTACGCTCATTACTCTTGCTCTTGCCCTAAAAATTGGCCTCGCTCCCTTACACTCGTGACTTCCCGAAGTAATTCAGGGCGTCGATTTCACTACAGGCTTAATCCTGTCCACCTGACAAAAACTTGCTCCAATCGCCCTCCTTCTACAACTTCAACCAACCAACTCCACACTTTTACTTGCCCTAGGAATTACTTCCACCCTAATTGGGGGCTGAGGTGGTTTAAATCAAACCCAGCTCCGCAAGATTTTGGCCTATTCTTCAATTGCCCATCTGGGTTGAATAACCCTGGTTCTACAATTCTCACCATCACTGGGAGTCCTAACCCTCATCGTTTACTTCACAATAACATTCTCTGCCTTCCTTTTATTTAAATTAAACAACTCAATAAACATTAATGCACTAGCCACCTCCTGGGCAAAAGCCCCCATGACCACCGCTCTTGCCCCCTTAATTCTTCTTTCCCTTGGGGGACTCCCCCCACTGACTGGCTTCATATCTAAATGACTCATCTTACAAGAACTTACTAAGCAAGAACTAATGCCATTAGCCACAATTGCAGCCCTCTCAGCACTTCTTAGCCTCTATTTTTACCTCCGCCTCGCTTACGCACTAACCCTTACCGTCTCCCCCAACACTCTAATTGGTACCACCCCTTGACGCCACCCAACATCTCACCTCACCCTTTCCCTATCTGCCTCCACAATCGCCACAATCTTTCTTCTTCCAATCGCCCCCGCTATCGTGATACTATGCTCCCTATAAGAAACTTAGGCTAACCTAAAACCGACCGCCTTCAAAGCTGTAAATAGGAGTTAAAATCTCCTAGTCTCTGTAAAACTTGCGAGGCTCTAACTCACATCTCCTGCATGCAAAACAAGCACTTTAATTAAGCTAAAGCTTTCCCTAGGTAGGCAGGCCTCGATCCTACAAACTCTTAGTTAACAGCTAAGCGCTCAAACCAGCGAGCATCTGCCTACTACTTTCCCCGTAGTATAAAAACGGGGAAAGTCCCGGTAGGCAGTTAGCCTACTACTTTGGGCTTGCAATCCAACATGTGACACACCTCGGGGCTTGGTAAGAAGAGGACTCAAACCTCTGTCTATGGGGTTACAATCCACCGCTTAAACCTCAGCCATCTTACCTGTGGCAATCACACGCTGATTTTTCTCAACCAACCATAAAGACATTGGCACCCTTTATCTCGTATTTGGTGCTTGAGCTGGAATAGTAGGAACCGCCTTAAGTCTGCTCATTCGAGCCGAATTAAGCCAACCTGGCGCTCTCCTAGGAGATGATCAAATTTATAATGTAATTGTTACAGCACATGCGTTTGTAATAATTTTCTTTATAGTAATACCAATTATGATTGGGGGCTTTGGAAATTGATTGGTACCACTTATGATTGGTGCCCCTGACATAGCATTCCCCCGTATAAACAACATAAGCTTCTGACTTCTTCCTCCATCATTCCTCCTGCTGCTAGCTTCTTCTGGTGTCGAAGCTGGGGCCGGTACCGGGTGGACAGTTTACCCCCCACTGGCAGGAAACCTCGCCCACGCAGGTGCATCAGTTGACTTAACCATCTTTTCTCTTCACCTAGCCGGAATTTCATCTATTCTTGGGGCCATCAATTTTATTACCACTATTATCAATATGAAACCGCCAGCTATCTCACAATATCAAACACCCCTATTTGTGTGGGCCGTTTTAATTACTGCTGTCCTACTCCTCTTGTCCCTCCCAGTTCTTGCTGCCGGAATTACAATACTCCTTACAGACCGAAATCTAAATACCACCTTCTTTGACCCAGCTGGAGGAGGAGACCCTATTCTCTATCAACACCTATTCTGATTCTTCGGACATCCAGAAGTATATATTTTAATTCTTCCAGGATTCGGTATAATCTCCCACATCGTAGCATACTATTCTGGCAAAAAAGAACCTTTCGGATATATAGGAATAGTTTGAGCAATAATAGCCATCGGTCTCTTAGGATTTATTGTATGAGCCCATCACATGTTCACAGTTGGTATAGACGTTGACACACGTGCTTATTTTACATCCGCAACAATAATTATTGCCATCCCAACTGGTGTAAAAGTATTTAGCTGATTAGCCACCTTACACGGTGGGACAGTTAAATGAGAGACCCCTATGCTCTGAGCTATTGGCTTTATCTTCCTATTTACAGTTGGGGGTTTAACAGGTATTGTACTAGCCAACTCCTCCCTTGACATTGTTCTTCACGACACCTACTATGTAGTAGCCCACTTCCACTATGTCCTATCAATAGGCGCAGTCTTCGCCATTATGGCTGGTTTCGTCCACTGATTCCCTCTATTCTCTGGTTATACCCTTCATAATACCTGAACTAAAATCCACTTTGGTATTATGTTTGTAGGCGTTAATCTCACATTCTTCCCTCAACACTTCCTTGGCCTAGCCGGAATGCCTCGTCGATATTCAGACTACCCAGACGCATATACACTATGAAACTCTGTCTCATCTGTTGGCTCTTTAATCTCCCTTGTTGCCGTCATTCTTTTCCTATTTATCATCTGAGAAGCCTTCGCTTCTAAACGTGAAGTACACTCAGTTGAAATGGCTTCAACCAACGTTGAATGATTACATGGCTGCCCTCCCCCATACCACACATTTGAAGAGCCAGCATTCGTGCAAGTCAAGTTTCTAATTGCCGAGAAAGGAAGGGATCGAACCCCCGTGAGCTGGTTTCAAGCCAACTGCATAACCACTCTGCCACTTTCTTCATAAGGCGCTAGTAAAATAGTTAATTACATTGCTTTGTCAAGGCAAAATCGTGGGTTTAATTCCCGCGCGCTTTAATTAACTAATGGCCCACCCTTCACAGCTAGGATTCCAAGACGCAGCTTCCCCAGTTATAGAAGAACTCCTCCACTTCCATGACCACGCCTTAATAATTGTCTTTTTAATTAGTACACTAGTACTTTACATTATTGTGGCTATGGTCTCCACCAAATTAAGTAACAAATATATCCTGGATTCTCAAGAAATTGAAGTAATCTGAACGGTTCTCCCGGCATTCATCTTAATTTTAATTGCCCTGCCATCACTACGTATCCTTTATCTCATAGATGAAATTAACGACCCTCATCTCACAATTAAAGCTGTGGGTCACCAGTGATATTGAAGCTATGAATATACAGATTACGAAGACCTTGGCTTTGATTCCTATATAATGCCAACACAGGATCTTGCCCCAGGACAATTCCGTCTCCTGGAAGCAGATCACCGGATAGTAATCCCAGTAGAATCTCCTATTCGAGTCCTAGTATCAGCTGAAGATGTATTACACTCATGAGCCGTCCCATCCCTCGGTGTCAAAATAGATGCTGTCCCAGGCCGCCTAAACCAAACAGCATTCATTACTTCCCGCCCAGGCGTCTTTTACGGACAATGCTCTGAAATTTGCGGAGCAAATCATAGCTTTATGCCCATTGTTGTTGAAGCCGTTCCTCTGGAATATTTCGAAAAATGATCTTCACTGATGCTTGAAGACGCCTCGCTGAGAAGCTTAACAGGGGAAAGCGTTAGCCTTTTAAGCTAAAGAATGGTGCCTCCCAACCACCCCCAGCGAAATGCCTCAACTCAACCCCGCACCTTGGTTTGCCATTCTGGTTTTCTCCTGAGTAACTTTTCTTGCTATTCTACCCCCAAAAGTTATAGCTCACATTTTCCCCAACGAACCCACGTTTCAAAGCACAGACACACCTAAAACACAATCCTGAACCTGACCATGATAGTAAGCTTTTTCGACCAATTCTCAAGCCCATTTCTTTTAGGCGTTCCCCTAATAATACTAGCTATGCTACTCCCCTGAATTCTTCTCCCAACCCCTACTTCTCGATGACTAAGTAATCGTTTATTAACCTTACAAAACTGGTTCCTCAATATGTTCACACGACAGCTACTTCTGCCTATTAACCTCCCCGGACATAAATGAGCATTAATCCTGGCTTCCTTAATAATCTTCCTTCTCAGCCTAAACCTGCTAGGTCTTCTTCCTTATACCTTCACCCCTACAACTCAACTGTCCGTCAACTTAGGTTTTGCATTTCCACTCTGATTAGGAACAGTTCTTATTGGATTCCACAACCAACCAAATCTCTCTCTAGCCCACCTGCTGCCAGAAGGTACCCCCTTACTACTTATTCCAATCCTTATTATTATCGAAACAATTAGCCTATTAATTCGACCCATCGCCCTGGGAGTACGACTTACAGCAAATCTCACAGCTGGACATCTCTTGATTCAACTCATCTCAACTGGTTTCTTTGTTCTCCTTCCCCTCCAACCTGTTGTGGCAGGCCTCACAGGCCTCCTCCTTCTAATGCTTTCCCTCTTAGAAGTGGCCGTTGCAATTATTCAAGCTTACGTCTTCGTCCTCCTCCTAAGCCTCTACCTACAAGAAAACGTTTTATGGCCCACCAAGCACATGCATATCATATAGTTGATCCCAGCCCTTGACCACTCACAGGTGCAATCGCCGCCCTGCTCGTTACCTCCGGTACCGCAATTTGATTTCACTTCAACTCCACAATTTTAATGTCCTTAGGAATAATACTTCTTCTTCTTACCATATACCAATGATGGCGAGATGTTATTCGAGAAGGGACATTCCAGGGCCACCACACACCCCCCGTCCAAAAAGGCTTACGATATGGTATAATTCTTTTTATTACCTCAGAAGTTTTCTTCTTCTTAGGATTTTTCTGGGCCTTTTACCATTCAAGCCTTGCACCTACTCCTGACTTAGGAGGATGCTGACCACCAACTGGCGTTATAACTTTAGATCCCTTTGAAGTCCCCCTGCTCAACACAGCTGTTCTTCTCGCCTCTGGAGTAACAGTCACCTGAGCCCATCATAGCATTATAGAAGGGGACCGGAAACCAGCAGTTCAATCCCTTGCCCTAACTATTCTGCTCGGTTTCTACTTCACATTCCTCCAAGCATTAGAATACTTCGAAGCGCCATTTACTATTGCAGACGGAGTTTATGGCTCAACATTCTTCGTGGCAACTGGATTTCATGGCCTCCACGTCATTATTGGATCAACTTTCCTAGCCATCTGCCTTCTCCGCCAAATCCAGTATCACTTCACATCTGAACATCATTTTGGATTTGAGGCAGCTGCCTGATACTGGCACTTTGTAGACGTCGTATGACTATTCCTGTACATTTCAATCTATTGATGAGGCTCATAATCTTTCTTGTATGAAGCTTAGTATAAGTGACTTCCAATCACCTGGTCTTGGTTAAAGTCCAAGGAAAGATAATGAACTTGGTTACAACAATTATTTTTATCACCGCCGCTCTCTCAATTATTCTAGCCATTGTATCTTTCTGACTCCCCCAAATAAGCCCTGACTACGAAAAACTATCCCCATACGAATGTGGCTTCGACCCCCTAGGATCTGCCCGATTACCTTTCTCCCTCCGCTTCTTTCTCGTAGCAATTCTATTCCTCCTATTTGACCTAGAAATTGCTCTTCTCCTTCCCCTCCCCTGAGGGGACCAACTCTCCTCCCCCCTCCTGACCTTCCTATGAGCTTCAACTGTTCTAGTTCTCCTTACCCTGGGTCTTATCTACGAATGACTTCAAGGGGGACTCGAATGGGCTGAATGGGTGATTAGTTTAAAGATAAAACATTTGATTTCGGCTCAGAAATTCGTGGTTTAACCCCACGATCAACCTAATGACCCCCGTTCACTTTACCTTTTCCTCCGCATTCTTACTGGGACTTACAGGCCTAACATTCCACCGGACCCACCTTTTATCAGCACTCCTCTGCTTAGAAGGCATAATATTATCACTATTCATCGCCCTTTCACTGTGAGCACTCCAACTAAGCTCTATTAGCTTTTCAGCCTCCCCCCTTCTCCTCCTAGCATTCTCAGCCTGTGAAGCAAGTGCAGGACTTGCCCTCCTCGTAGCAACCGCTCGAACCCACGGCTCCGATCGCTTACAAACCTTAAACCTCTTACAATGCTAAAAGTCCTCCTCCCCACGCTGATATTAATTCCCACAACCTGATTAGTCCCTGGTAAATGACTATGACCAACAACTCTTCTCCATAGCCTCCTTATTGCCCTTATTAGCTTCACATGATTAATTAATCTGTCAGAAGTTGGTTGATCGTCCCTTAGCCCCTACCTTGCCACAGATGCCCTCTCAACCCCTCTCCTATTATTAACATGCTGACTTTTACCACTTATAATCCTTGCCAGTCAAAATCACACTACCACCGAACCCCTTAACCGACAACGCATATATATTACATTACTTACATCCCTGCAATTTTTCTTAATTTTAGCCTTCGGAGCTACCGAAGTAATTATATTTTACGTAATATTTGAAGCCACACTAATCCCAACACTAATTCTCATTACTCGCTGAGGTAATCAAGCAGAACGACTGAATGCAGGTACATACTTTCTATTTTATACCTTGGCCGGCTCACTTCCCCTTCTAATCGCCCTCCTCCTTCTTCAAAACAACGCAGGGTCCCTCTCCTTACTTACGCTATCATACTCTGCTCCTACACAGCTCTCTACTTATGGCGACAAGCTTTGATGAGCCGCCTGCTTACTGGCCTTTTTGGTTAAAATGCCCCTATACGGAGTACACCTCTGACTTCCAAAAGCACATGTAGAAGCACCTGTCGCAGGATCAATAATCCTTGCCGCCGTATTACTGAAACTGGGGGGTTATGGAATGATGCGCATACTAACAGTTCTCGAACCCCTGACTAAAGAGCTAAGCTACCCCTTTATCATTTTTGCACTTTGAGGGGTAATCATAACAGGATCAATTTGTCTCCGCCAGACTGACCTAAAATCACTCATTGCTTATTCCTCCGTGAGCCATATAGGTTTAGTCGTAGGAGGAATTTTAATCCAAACCCCATGAGGTTTCTCCGGGGCACTAATTCTCATAATTGCCCATGGTTTAACATCCTCCGCCCTTTTTTGCCTAGCCAACACCAACTATGAACGCACACACAGCCGAACAATAGTCCTAGCCCGAGGTTTGCAAATAGTCCTCCCCCTCATAACAGCATGATGATTTATCGCAAGCCTAGCAAACCTGGCCCTCCCTCCCCTCCCCAACCTCATAGGAGAGTTAATAATTATTGTCTCCCTGTTTAACTGATCCTGATGAACCTTGGCCTTTACCGGGGCTGGAACCCTAATTACTGCAGGTTATTCCCTCTATATATTCCTAATAACTCAACGAGGACAGCTTCCAACACATATTATTGCTTTAGAACCCTCCCACTCACGAGAACACTTGTTAATGGCCCTCCACCTTCTCCCTCTAATACTTCTTACTCTTAAGCCAGAATTAATCTGAGGATGGGTTGCCTGTAGACGTTGTTTAATAAAAACATTAGATTGTGATTCTAAAGATAGAGGTTAAAAACCCCTCATCCACCGAGATAGGCTCGCTAGCACTGGAAACTGCTAATTTCCACAACCTCGGTTGAACCCCAAGGCTAACTCGGCCCCCTTTTATACCCTAAAGCAACAAACATGTGCTACTAAAGGATAACAGCTCATCCGTTGGTCTTAGGAACCAAAAACTCTTGGTGCAAATCCAAGTAGTAACTTATGCTTTCAACACCCCTCACAATATCCTCTAGCTTAATTTTAGTACTTCTCCTTCTCCTATATCCTGTCTTAACGACATTAAACCCCAACCCCCAGGAAGACACTTGAGCACTTCTAAAAGTAAAAACAGCAGTAAAAATAGCCTTCTTTATTAGCCTGCTCCCTCTATTTCTGCTCCTTAACGAAGGGGCAGAGACCATCGTAACAAACTGAAACTGAGCCAACACCCTAACCTTTGACATCAACATCAGCTTTAAATTCGACCATTATTCAACCATTTTTACTCCCATTGCCTTGTATGTAACATGATCTATTCTAGAATTTGCATCCTGATACATACATGCCGACCCCTCTATGAACCGATTCTTCAAATATCTTCTTATTTTCCTCATTGCTATAATTATTCTAGTTACCGCAAATAACATATTCCAACTTTTCATTGGCTGAGAAGGAGTCGGCATTATGTCATTCCTCCTTATTGGTTGATGGTATGGCCGAGCAGATGCAAACACCGCTGCACTTCAAGCAGTCCTATATAATCGTGTAGGCGACATTGGCCTTATCTTCGCCATAGCCTGAATAGCAATAAATACTAACTCCTGAGAAATACAGCAAATATTTGCAACCGCAAAAGACCTAGATCTAACTTTCCCCCTTATTGGCTTTATTGTAGCCGCTACTGGTAAATCCGCTCAATTTGGTCTCCACCCATGACTTCCATCTGCAATGGAAGGCCCTACACCGGTATCTGCCCTACTTCACTCCAGCACCATAGTCGTCGCAGGTATTTTCCTCTTAATCCGAATAAGCCCACTTATAGAAAATAACCAGACTGCACTAACAACTTGCCTCTGCCTTGGCGCACTCACCACTGTCTTTACTGCCACTTGTGCCCTCACCCAAAACGATATTAAGAAAATTGTTGCCTTCTCCACATCAAGCCAACTAGGTCTAATGATAGTTACAATTGGGCTCAACCAACCGCAACTTGCATTCCTTCATATTTGCACCCATGCCTTTTTTAAAGCTATGCTCTTTCTCTGCTCAGGTTCAATTATTCATAGCCTAAATGACGAACAAGATATTCGTAAAATGGGGGGCATACACCATCTGACTCCCCTTACCTCCTCCTGCCTAACTATTGGCAGCCTCGCCCTCACCGGCACTCCTTTCCTAGCAGGCTTCTTTTCAAAAGACGCTATTATTGAAGCCCTAAACACCTCACACCTAAACGCCTGAGCCCTTACTATAACCCTCCTAGCCACTTCCTTCACAGCTGTTTATAGCCTACGAGTAGTCTTCTTTGTATCCATAGGCCACCCTCGATTCTCGCCACTCTCCCCTATTAACGAAAATAATCCAGCAGTTATCAACCCAATCAAACGTCTCGCCTGAGGAAGTATTATTGCAGGCTTTCTAATTACCTCTAATATTTTACCCCTTAAAACCCCTATTATGACCATACCCCCCTTACTTAAATTAGCCGCCCTAATCGTAACTATTCTAGGCCTCATCCTCGCCCTAGAGCTTGCATCCCTGACAAATAAACAATTTAAACCCACCCCTCAACTAACCCCCCACCATTTCTCCAACATGCTCGGCTTCTTCCCTGCAGTAATTCACCGACTCATCCCAAAACTTGGCCTAATCCTAGGCCAAGCAGTTGCAAGCCAAACAATTGACCAAACATGACTAGAAAAAGTAGGCCCCAAAGCTATAGCTTCCCTAAACATTCCCCTCATTACAACAATTAGTAATACCCAGCGCGGCATAATCAAAACTTACCTCACTCTATTCCTTCTAACCCTTACCCTTGCAATCTTACTTCTTACCATTTAAATAGACCGAAGTGCGCCTCGACTCATCCCCCGAACTAGCTCTATTACCACAAAAAGTGTCAATAGCAACGTTCAAGCAGCAACCATTAATATTTTTCCACCTGCCATATATATTATAGCAACCCCTACAGCATCCCCTCGATGCATAACCAATTCATGAAATTCCTCCACAGTTAATCAAGAAGATTTATATCATCCGCCATGAAGAGCTACTACAAGCACACCTACTGCCGCCCCATAAGCTGTTATAGAAACAGCAACAGATCGACTCCCAAGACTTTCCCAGTGAGAATCAGCAGCAAGGGCTGCACAATAAGCAAACACTACTAGTATTCCCCCAAGATAAATTAAAAATAAAATAAAGCACAAAAACGAGCCTCCATGCCAAACCAAAATCCCACACCCCACTCCCGCTGCCACAACCAATCCCAAAGCAGCAAAATATGGAGAGGGGTTAGAAGCAACCACAACCAAACCTAATACCAACCCTAACAATAATAAAGATATGAAAAAAGACATAATTCCTCCCGGGACTCTAACCCGGCCCCATGGCTTGAAAAACCACCGTTGTAACTCAACTACAGGAACCCTAATGGCAAGTCTTCGAAAAACGCACCCCTTATTAAAAATTGCTAATCATGCAGTAATTGACCTACCGGCACCCTCTAATATCTCCGTTTGATGAAATTTTGGATCCCTTCTCGGTCTCTGCTTAATCTCCCAACTTCTTACAGGACTATTTCTTGCCATGCACTATACTTCCGACATTGCCACAGCCTTTTCTTCCGTAGCTCACATCTGCCGAGATGTAAACTACGGATGACTAATCCGAAACCTCCACGCCAACGGAGCATCTTTCTTCTTCATCTGTATTTACCTCCACATCGGACGAGGACTTTATTACGGCTCCTACCTCTATAAAGAAACCTGAAACATTGGAGTCATTCTCCTTCTACTAGTTATAGCAACAGCTTTCGTAGGGTATGTCCTCCCTTGAGGACAAATGTCCTTTTGAGGAGCAACTGTCATTACCAACCTTCTGTCTGCCGTCCCCTACATCGGCGGGACACTCGTCCAATGAATTTGAGGCGGCTTTTCAGTTGACAACGCAACCCTAACCCGCTTCTTCGCTTTCCACTTCCTCCTTCCTTTTATCGTAGCCGCCATAACTATACTACACCTCCTCTTCCTACATGAAACAGGCTCAAACAACCCTCTCGGCCTAAACTCCGACACGGACAAAATTTCTTTCCATCCATACTTCTCTTACAAAGACCTTCTAGGATTTGCGGGCGTAATTATTCTATTAACTTGTCTAGCATTATTTGCCCCCAACCTGCTTGGAGACCCAGACAACTTTACCCCTGCAAACCCTTTAGTTACCCCACCCCATATCAAGCCCGAATGATACTTCTTATTTGCGTATGCTATTCTACGCTCCATTCCTAATAAACTAGGAGGAGTCCTTGCCCTCCTGGCCTCAATTCTAGTCCTCATAGTTGTCCCCATACTCCACACTTCTAAACAACGGAGCCTAACCTTCCGACCAGTAACCCAATTCCTATTCTGAGCACTTATTGCAAACGTAGTAATCCTCACGTGAATCGGCGGTATACCAGTTGAAGAGCCTTATATTATTATTGGTCAAATTGCATCTCTCACCTACTTCTCCCTTTTCCTAGTAATTATCCCCACAGCAGCAGCAATGGAAAACAAAGTATTAGGCTGACAATGCACTAGTAGCTCAGTTTCAGAGCATCGGTTTTGTAAGCCGAACGTCGGAGGTTAGACTCCTCCCTATTGCTCAGAGAAAAGGGATTTTAACCCTTACTATCAACTCCCAAAGCTAACATTCTCCATTTAAACTATTCTCTGAATAGTACATATATGTACATATACATATATTTATATACAGCATATATCTAGGACTATAGAACTACTATTGATTATACACCATACATTTACATATATACCCATGGTATAGTACATAAATGTAATTACAGCATACATTTATATTCAACAATCAAGCAATCATACTCTATTCAACTATTTAACAACAAAACATGTTTCAAACCCCTTTTGCATTACTTAATGACAAAAAATCAAGATCTAGCAAACATTTTACTCAATAAATATATACCAAGTGCCCAGCATCCCTTGTTCCTCAAAAAATTACCCAATAAGAACCGACCAACCTATTATATCTTAATGCATTCGTTTATTGAGGATCAGGGGCAAAAATTGTGGGGGTCACGCAAAATGATCTATTACTGGCATCTGGTTCCTATTTCAGGGCCATCAAAAAGCTTAATACACTGACGTTCATCGACGCTTGCATAAGTTAATGGTGGCGATCAGATGGCGAGATGACTCCCCATGCCGGGCCTTCTCTCCACAGGTGCAAGGGGTTTTTTTTTATTTCTTAGCTTTTCGTGGTCATTTCACAGTGCACGTTGAAGTCCTGTAACTAAGGTGGTACTAATATCCCGCACGCAAGGAATAATGTTGAGGTATTTAAAGACTTAAACTTATGAATTGCATAACTGATCTCATGAGCATAATATGTGATTTTTTCCCCTAAAATTGATATATCGACCCCCCCTTGGGGGTTTTTGGTCGTTAAACCCCCCCCCCCCTAAACTCCAGGGATCACTAACACTTCTGCAAACCCCTCAAAAACAGAAATTCTTGGGCCCTAAAGTAATGGGTATCTACACCCAAAATGCATCTTTTTAATATATTAAAACAATGATTTTTAATTAAATTCCTAATTTTCCCCAAGGAAGCCTCTTTATCGATTTAAAATTTTATATAAAACCA